TGGATATCTTGATCCGTTAGAAATTGGACAGGTAAAGAAATTTCTTGTTCAGTTACGTACTTACTTAAAAAAGAATAAACCTCAATTCCAAGAAATTATATCTTCTACCAAGACATTCACCGAGCAAGCAGAAGCCGTTTTGAAGGAAGCTATTCAGGAACAGATCGAACAATTTCTACTTCAGGAACAACCATAAATTTATCATACTTATTCTTAGCATGAGAGTAATCATTGAGAAAAATTTCTGATTTGAATCATTCAAAAAGGGTTTCTTAGTATAGACATTTAACAAAATAGATGGAAAAAAATTGCGTCCAATAGGATTTGAACCTATACCAAAGGTTTAGAAGACCTCTGTCCTATCCATTAGACAATGGACGCCTTTCATTTCTATTTTCTTCTTTCGTATTCTTACTTTACTCTTGCTCAAATAAAAAACGATTATACAGAAAATATATCTTTTCGGGAAAAAGGGATGCATATCCAAATTGATGACGCATGTATAATAAAGAATATGGAGCGGGTAGCGGGAATCGAACCCGCATCGTTAGCTTGGAAGGCTAGGGGTTATAGTCGACGTTGGTTGATCATTTTTAACGTCTCTAATTCAAAACCGAACATGAAATTTTGGTTTCATTCGGCTCCTTTATGGAAGGTCCATGTATTTCCAGAGAAATAATGAGATCCATAATATCTATGTCAGCTTTTCTGTATGAATGCATCTAAAGCTACCCGCTTTCTAGATGATCCCTCTAGAGGAGAGAGATTATACCAAATCTATCTAGTCTAGTTACTTCGTTCCCTATTTTCACTCCTAGGATCCTCAGGAAAAGAATTTGGTTTCCACCGAGCTGAAACAATATGCTGATGGTTCTAGTAAACCAAAACTATCGTTTTTTAGCTATTTGGCTTCAATTTCCTTTTACAACACAAAAATGGAAGATCCAGTTACGATTGGAAATATACTTTTGTATCTTCATCCATAGATCCTTTACCTATACTTATTCAATTGGAATAGTTAATCCAATTCAAAAAAAATTATGCTTCGCGACTCCATATCTATAATCCAACTTTTTGATGCAATTTCTAATTGGCCTTTGGATACATACAAATCGTGAGAACGTATATTTTTCCTCAAATATGCTATTGAGAAGAAAAGGATTAAACCTTTTTAAGAAATAAAGTTTTTGATCGGAGTTTGAAAAAAACCGATGGACCCCTTAACTATTTAAGTTGTTAATAGAACGAATCGCACTTTTACCACTAAACTATACCCGCTACATATTCATTATTGTATATGAATGGACCATTTGTCGAACAAAAAAAGGGGGTGAGACAAAATCAAGATAGCAGCGGAATCGTGAAAATTCTAGCGTTGACACGTATTTAGTCTCGCCGGGACTTAAAATAAAAAGAAGCTAAGCGAAGAGTGTAAAGCTTATTTAAATAACATAATTTTATTTAAATAGCATAACAAAAAAAGTTAAGCTTTTCGTTTGCTGGGAAGTCATTACTAAACTAATAGTTCCCGCCTGAAGGGGTGATTGAAGCTAGACTATAAAAATGAAAAATTCTGTATACATGGACCCCCCCCTTTTTCACCTTCTTTTCAACTGCCAGTGCCAGATCTTATGAATTCGGGTCAATTGAATCTCAACTGTTCAAATAAAGTTTGTCTCTTGAAGAAGTAAATGAGTTATATTGAGTTCTATTCTATTAGAATAGAAATATTTTGAATATTTCAAATTGTTAAATGTAATTTAATATTGTTTAATGTATTTATATATATATAATATATGTTATCATATGTCTTTTTTTATTCCTTCCTTGACAACAGTAAGAAATTAAGTAATAAACTGAGAAAAAGAAAAAAAGAATAATCAATGGAATAAAAGAAGAAATGTCCCGGCCAGTACTTAAGCAGATCAGGCCGGGAGAATAAACCTTTCGTATAAAATCAAAGAACTAAGATATTCTTTCTATTGAGGAGATTCGTTTTGAGTCATTATCTATATTGAATTCCTGATCAATTGCTTTTTTCTATCTTTTTCTTATTTTTCTTATACATATTTTATTATACATAATATATTTATACTATAATAAATATATACCTCTTAGTAAAAATATATACCTTTAGTTTTATTTTATTTAAATTATTTTATCTAAATATTAAATACTTTGTTTAAGTTTAAATTTTAATAACTATTTCAAAAATTTCTATTATTTATTAGAATATTTTAGAATATTTCTAATTTCTATTTTAATAATATAATAATATTTTTTTTTATTAAAATAGAATAATATAATAAAATAAATAATAATAAAAAAGTTAAATAAGATTAAATAAATAAAAATAAAATGAAAAAATAAAATAAAGAGAAGAAGGTGGATTTTTATCAATCTTTATTTCACGTGTTACATCACATAACAAATTTTCAATTTGGAATTAGGAGAGATGGCTGAGTGGACTAAAGCGGCGGATTGCTAATCCGTTGTACGAATTATTTGTACCGAGGGTTCGAATCCCTCTCTTTCCGCTTTCTCTGATCACTTTCGAATTCGAAAAGATTCTCATCCCTTGATTTTATCATAGTTAAATGTATGAAACAAATAAGATTATTAAGAATTAATTTTGAAAAAAGCAAAAGAAAGCTAGAAATTTTTTATTCCTCACGTCCAGGATTGCGTCCTGGATCATTAGATAAGAATCCAAAGATAAAAAGGGAAACAAAGAATATCACTACTGTGTAAACAAAGAGTTTGAGAGTAAGCATTACACAATCTCCAAGATCATTTTTTTTTTTTTTGAAAAGGGGGAATAGATTGCCTATTTTTTACCACATATACCATTTTTTTGTTTTGACACCCCAAAAAATTAAAAATAAAATGAAGTCTTTTCTTGAAAAGTCATTTTATTTTAACGAATTTATTTGTAATAAGATTTTGATTCATTCGTTACCCGAAATTTCTTGTCATATCAATAATTAGGTATTGTGGAGTACCTAATAGTCCATACTCACTGGAAGGTCAGAACGGGGAAAAGGCTGATCCAAATTCATCGCTGCGGTTATTCATTCAATATACAAGAATTTCTATTTTGGAATCGAGGGTTCGTAATGTAAGACTTATCTGATCTTATCAATTTTTAGAATTTTTTTATCGAATACATCATCAATTTAGCAGAGTATTAAAGATTTCATCGAAAACTTACAGCGGCTTGCCAAACAAAGGCTAAGAGAAAAAAGAGTACAGGTATGACAGGCATAACATCTACGATTGGATTGAAAATGGCATAAGCTTCGGGCAATTTGGCGAAGAAAAAACTACTCGAATAAAGGACAGAATTAAGACAGATACCGATTAAACTAAAGATATTAAGCATAACAAGCATTTTTTTCTTGTGGATTAGATAATTTTGAGTTATTTTTATAAGGGAAAAATGAAAAAGGCAGATCAAGAAATCCTTCTTTTTCTTCGGTTCGGACTTTCCCAAATAAACCCCCCCCCATTATCATTCTAAAATGAGAATATAAGGAATTCAACTTTCATACAATATCTTAATTGAATTCTATGTAATGATCAATGAATTTTTTTGATTCTATATCTACATGTCTTGAATCCTAGCAACAAAATATCCCATATGTTTTTGTGTATTTGGGTTGGGATTGACGAATAACCAATACCAATATTAGTGTTGATTAATATCGAATAGAAATCAAAATGGGGCGTGGCCAAGCGGTAAGGCAGCGGGTTTTGGTCCCGTTATTCGGAGGTTCGAATCCTTCCGTCCCAGATCGTTTTTCATGAAACGAAAGATGGGATCACACTGCATTCCACATGAAACAATAATTTGTTAAAGGGAAAAATCTTTTCTTATTAATTTTCAGAATGGTTCTAAGAATCATATCTGAGAATTCGTTTGGTTTCTCACAAACGGAATCAAGTGTCAAATGTGGGTAAAATTGAATATCTTTATTTTCATTCAATTCATATGATAGAATATGGGGTTAAATTAAATAAATTCGATACTTGCTGACCCTTATCCGGATAAATACTTATTTATCCGTAGATAGAAATATTATATACCGGTTGAACCAATGACTATTCATGATTTTATATTGAATCAATTCCATACCGCTTTGAAATTTCAATTAGAGGAATGTTATGGTAAAACTTCGTTTGAAACGATGTGGTAGAAAGCAACGTGCGACTTGAAGGACATGGTCGACTGTGGATTTTTACATCCGCCATCTTCTATAGTAATGAAGATGCTCTTGGCTCGACATAGTTTGTTCTGTTCTGCCCGGAACCTAATTTGTGTTGGGTTATAAGTAAATAGTACATGATGAAGCTCGAGAAGAAGGGATTGATTCATTTTTCAAGGGAAAGAATCTAGGGTTAGTGAAAATCAATAAGTTAGACCAACTCTGTAAGTATATCCTCACTATATATAAATTCTAAATCGAAAGGTTCAAATTCAGAACAAGTTTGAAAAGTCAAATTTTTCGAAATTGGTAAAACTATTTCGATGAAAAGTGTATCACAAGGGAATCAATCATTCGTATTCTATTTATATAGAAAGAAATAACAAAAAAAGGTATGTTGCTGCCATTTTGAAAGGAATAAGGATCCCCGAGGTAATGTCTAAACCCAATGATTTCACAAAGCAAGGATAAAGGATTCCGAAACAAGGAAACACTATTTTCAATTGTCTCAACAATTGGATCAGACTGAGGAATAAAAATAGATTCGAAATGAGACAAACAAAAGAGTTTAGAGACGGCTCAATAAATGTCTAAGGATTTTCTTGTCAGAATTACCCAACTTGAGTTATGAGTATGAATGAGATTTCTTCCCTTTTCTGTAAGGAAGAAGAAAAAAGTACTCAATTCAAATCATAGTAAAATTCATGATTTTATGGATCCACTTGCTATTATATACAGAAATTAGAATCATTTTTCTCGAGCCGTATGAGGAAAAAACCTCCTATACGTTTCTAGGGGGGGCATTGTTTATTTACATCTATCCCAATGAGCCATCTATCGAATCGTTGCAATTGATGTTCGATTCCGAAGAGAAGGAAGAGATCTTCGAAAAGTAGGTTTTTACGATCCGATAAAGAATCAAACTTATTTAAATGTTCCTGCTATTCTATATTTCCTTGAAAAAGGTGCTCAACCTACAGGAACTGTTTATGATATTTTAAGGAAGGCAGAATTCTTTAAAGAAAGAACTTCGAGTTAATTAAAGGAAAAAACAAAATTATTAAATAAATAAAATAAAGTAGGGAAAGGTAACTAGTATCTATCCTTGTGTAATTATTTCTATTTACACACCATTTTACTTTTTCTTGCTTTATTCATATTTTGGTGGGGGAATTGAATTTAACAACAAACAAGGGGTTAAGCTTGCTTATCGTACTTTTATTGATTGAATAAACCGGGGATTTTTTATTTACCTTTTCCTTAATTTTTTCCATTCCAATTTCTTATTTATGTTGTGCCAATCCAACACAAGTCTTTATTTTATTTACTTGATTTACTTTCTCAACATTGCTTTTATATTGACAATGGTGTATCGAACAAATATAATTCGATCGTAGATAAATAGGGCTGTTTATCCCCACCCCATATTGGTTTTTTTGTTTCCTTCACTCAAATGATGGGTTTGCCTTGCTGCATTTACTCTCATACAAGATGTATTTTCTTAGGGAAAATAAAAAAAGAATTTGATAAAAAATGGGTGGTCTGTCATAATTTTTACATTTTGATTAGGAATATTTTTAATCCGATCTGCTAATTTTGGTATTTTGTGTTTCTAATTGATCATAAAATCTTTCTTTTCGATGTGTTGCTAGTTCAATGTTTTGATAGGGTCGTGCAGTGCAATTCAATTGATTTTTATATTTCGATCATATCTACATATCCTATTTATCCGGGTTGCTAACTCAACGGTAGAGTACTCGGCTTTTAAGTGCGACTATGATCTTTTACACATTTGGATGAAGCAACGAATTCGTCCAGACTATTGGTATAGTCTATAAGACCACGACTGATCCTCAAGGGTAATGAATGGAAAAAACAGCATGTCGTAATAAAATCAATTTATTATTTTATTAGATTTTCGATTTTATTAATTTATTTAATTTGAAATGAAAGTCAAAGTTAAAGTAGAACTTTGAGTTTATCCTTACCGGATCGTTACAGTTCCAAAAGATTGTTTTGATTTTTGGAAGGGGACAAAAGAAATTCACATTTACAGTTGGGTCTAGTGAATAAATGGATATAGCTCTATGGCTCCAATTCTGGTAAAATAAAAAGCAACGAGCTTATGTTCTTAATTGGAATGATTACCCGATCTAATTAGACGTTAAAAATGAATTAGTGCCTAATGCGGGAAAGAGTGGGTTCTTCTGTGAGTGAACCATTGATTTTTTCTTTTTTTTTTCAGAATCCTAATTATTCTTTATTATGGATTGTAGACGGATGTGTAGAAGAAACAGTATATTGATAAAGAGAATTTATTCCAAAGTCAAAAGAGCGATTGGGTTGCAAAAATAAAGGATTTTTTCTCCTGTTGTAATTATAACGAACATAAACCAATTGGATAGAAAAGGAAGGTAAAAAGATCTGTTGATTGGACTCCCTCTTTCTTTTCCGGGGTATATATTTTTTTCTTACTATACTATATACATAATACAATACATAATACCCTGTTCTGACCATATTGCACTATGTATGTATCATTTGATAAACCAAGAAAAACCTCCTGCCTCTGGCTCAAGTAGAAATGTAAATGGAAGAATTACAAGGATATTTAGAAAAAGATAGATCTCGGCAACAACACTTCCTATATCCGTTTCTTTTTCAGGAGTATATTTATGCGTTTGCTCATGATCATGGTTTAAACGATTCAATTTTTTACGAACCCGTGGAAATTTTTGGTTATGACAATAAATCTAGTTCAGTACTTGTGAAACGTTTAATTATTCGAATGTATCAACAGAATTATTTGATTAATTTGGTTAATTATTCTAACCAAAATCGATTCGTTGGGCACAACAATTATTTTTATTCTCATTTTTTTTCTCAGATGATATCAGAAGGTTTTGCGGTCATTGTGGAAATTCCATTCTCGCTGCGATTAGTATCTTTTCCCGAAGAAAAAGAAATACCAAAATGTCATAATTTACGATCTATTCATTCAATATTTCCCTTTTTAGAGGACAAATTATTACATTTAAATTATATGTCAGATATACTAATACCCTATCCTATCCATTTGGAAATCTTGGTTCAAATCCTTCAATGTCGGATCGAAGATGTTCCATCTTTGCATTTATTGCGATTCTTTCTCCACGAATATCATAATTGGAATAGTCTCATTACTCCGAAGAAATCAATTTATGTTTTTTCAAAAGAAAATAAAAGACTATTTCAGTTCCTATATAATTCTTATGTATCTGAATGCGAATTTTTATTCGTTTTTCTTCGTAAACAA